GAATTAAAATGGGGATTTATAATTGAGTCCAGTAATCTATAAGTAAAGAATAAAAGTTTTATTCTTGCTTAAAAATTTATTGTTTGAAGATATTACATGTAAATTTTTCTGTGAATCGATGATGTCTAAAAGGTGTTCTGTTATTCGCAGTATTTAATATTGATGTTCAAGGAAATTTGGAATCAGTTATTTGATGTATGATTGGTTAAAATCGTGCCAGCCACCGCGGTTATACGAAGAATAGGAATGAATTGTATTGGTTTAGAGTTAATTTGTTCAATTAAATTGATGATTAATTTTTAAAAGGTAAAATTTGTTAAGTTAATTATATTTTAGAATGGTTAAATGAAGCTTTAAAATCTTATGTTTAAACTAGGATTAGATACCCTATTATTATAAGATATAAATAATAAAAACTTGAGTAGTATTAGTTAAGGTCTTGAAACTCAAAGAATTTGGCGGTGTTTTAGTCTTTTCAGAGGAATCTGTTCTGTAAACGATAATACACGATAGAATTTACTTGATTTTGTAATAATCAGCTTGTATACCGTCGTCATAAGACTATCTTTGCAGAGAAGGAATTTTCTTAATATTAATTGATAGTATGTCAGATCAAGGTGCAGTTAATGGTCAAGAAGAAATGGATTACAATAAATTTATTTATATGGATTTATACACTTTAGGTGTTGATGAAGGTGGATTTGAAAGTAATATTATTTTATATAATGGTATGACTTAAGCTCTAGAACATGCACACATCGCCCGTCGCTCTCGTTATTAAGGTGAGATAAGTCGTAACATAGTAGGTGTACTGGAAAGTGTACCTGGGTTGTCAAAATAAAGCTTATAAGTTAAGCATTTCGTTTACATTGAAAAGATTTTTGTGCAAATCAGATTATTTTGAAGTAGAATATTAGTTTTTATAAATGGTAATGTTAAATAAAAGATTTTAGAGATAGGGATGAAGTATTGTTATGGAAATATTATGTGTGTATAATAGTGTATTAGTACTGTAAAGGTTTTATGAAATAAATGAAATAAAAATTTATTTAAAAGGAAAATGATATTTGTACCTTGGGTATCAGGGTTTATTAATTATTAATTAGAGATTTTAATAGTTCCCGAATTGAGACGAGTGAAGATAATATAACAATTAATGTGGAATTATTATTATTTATATTATCTTTGTAATGAAATGTTATTCGTTTTTCAGGTTATCTGGTTTTCTAAGAAAGGAATTTAATTTGTAATAATCGTAGCATATTGTTTGTTTTAAAGAATTATGTTGGGAATATGGAATATTCAGGGGGATAAGCTCATGATTATTAACTATAAATTAAATAAGAATTATCAAATTTGTAGGCTTTGAATTAGCTATCAGTGAAAAAGTGTTATAAGTTGTTTTTTATATTAAATAATTTTTTAAAGAATTTAGTGATTGTATTAGAATATTATATTTAATAAAATGATGTAAGAGATAATGATGAAATAAGTATAAATGAATGTTTAAATGGGGATATAAGATAATTTATTATAAGGAACTAGGCAAAAATGTTACCCGCCTGTTTATCAAAAACATCTCCTTTTGAATAAATATAGGGTAGGGCCTGCCCACTGACGATGTTAAAGGGCCGCGGTATTATGACCGTGCAAAGGTAGCATAATCATTAGTCTTTTAATTGAAGGCTGGAATGAATGGTTTGACGAGGTAACAGCTGTCTAATTATAAAGTTTAGAATTTACCTTTTAAGTAAAAAGGCTTAAATAAGTATATAGGACGAGAAGACCCTATAGATCTTTATATTTTATAGTAATATTGAAGATTGGGAATATAATTAAATATTACTGTAAAGTATTTTGTTGGGGTGACACAAAGATATAATAAACTCTTTGATTTAAGAAACATTAATTTATGGGGATTTGATCCACTATTAGTGATTAGTAGAATAAGTTACCTTAGGGATAACAGCGTAATTTTCTTTGAGAGTTCTTATCAACAAGAAAGATTGCGACCTCGATGTTGGATTAAAGATACTATTAGGTGTAGCAGTTTAATAAGTAAGTCTGTTCGACTTTTAAATCTTTACATGATCTGAGTTCAGACCGGTGTAAACCAGGTCAGTTTCTATCCTTATTTAATAGTAACATTTTAGTACGAAAGGACCAAGTGTTTTTAATAATTATAGATAATATGATGATTATTAAACTATTTTGGCAGATTAGTGCCTTGAATTTAGAATTCAATTATGTAAGTGTTTACAAATAGTAGTGATTTGAAGTGAAGTAATATTATCAGTGGTAAGAATGTTATTATTAATTATTTGTGTTTTAATTGGAATAGCCTTTTTAACATTACTAGAACGAAAGGTTTTAGGGTATATCCAGATTCGTAAGGGACCCAATAAAGTAGGAATTATGGGGTTACCTCAACCCTTAGCTGATGCAATAAAGTTGTTTACGAAAGAGAATACGAGCCCTACATTATCTAATTATTTATTATATTATATTTCCCCTATCATGAGATTATTTTTATCTTTAATTTTATGAGTTGTGTATCCTTTTTTAACTTTATTATTTTCTTTTAATTTGGGAGTGTTATTTTTTTTATGTTGTACTAGTGTGGGGGTATATACAGTAATAGTGGCTGGATGATCTTCTAATTCTAATTATTCTTTATTAGGAGGATTACGAGCGGTGGCTCAAACCATTTCTTATGAAGTAAGATTGGCATTAATTTTATTATCATTTGTATTTTTAGTAGAAGGATATTGTTTAATAGATTTTATTAGTTTTCAAGTGAATATTTGGTTTTGTTTTATTACTTTACCATTAATATTGGCATGATTTGCATCTTGTTTGGCTGAGACAAATCGTACACCATTTGATTTTGCTGAAGGTGAGTCCGAATTAGTTTCAGGGTTTAATGTTGAATATAGTGGAGGAGGATTTGCTTTAATTTTTATAGCAGAATATACGAGTATTATATTTATGAGAATGTTATTCTGTTTAATTTTTTTAGGAGGTAATGTTATGTCTTTCGAGTTTTTTATTAAGTTGGTATTTATTGCATTTATTTATATTTGAGTACGGGGGACTTTACCCCGTTTTCGTTATGATAAGTTGATATACTTAGCATGGAAGGGGTTTCTACCAGTAGCATTAAATTTTTTGGTATTTTTTTTGGGATTTAAGGTTTTAATTATAATTTAGTGAATTAATTTAAGTAAATAACATATGAGGTGTTATAAATGTTTAGATTTTATTAATTTATTTCGGCATTTAAAAAAAATTTCCTGACCTGTGTTTCAAGATTACATGTGTTTTGGGGCTTGTTAATTAATTTATTAGAAGATCTTATAATTTTGGAAAAAAAGTTAATAGAAGAATTAAACTTCTAACTTTGTGTTTTCAAGACACATGCGCTTTGGGGCTTATTAACTAATTTATTAGCATATCTCATAGGTTTAGAATAAGAGGATTTAGAAGATAGTAAAGAAAGTAAAGGATTGTTAAAATTTGTCCAATAATGATATAAGGATCTTCAACGGGTCGAGCACCAATTCATGTTAGAAGAATAATAATATTAATTATGGACCAGAATAAAATTTGATTAAGGGGGTATAATTGTGTTCTTCGGAACTTATGACGTTTATATATGGGTAAAATAAAGAGGATTGCAATTGATAAAACTAGGGCGATTACACCTCCTAGTTTATTAGGGATAGAACGTAAAATGGCATAGGCGAATAGGAAGTATCATTCTGGTTGAATATGAATAGGGGTTACTAAAGGATTAGCGGGAGTGAAGTTATCAGGATCACCTAGTATATAAGGTTCTAATAGGGTTAGGAAGGTTAATACTCTAATTATTACTATGAACCCAAAAATGTCTTTAAATGAAAAATAAGGGTGGAAGGGGATTTTATCTACATTACTATTTAATCCTAAGGGGTTGTTAGAACCTGTTTGGTGAAGGAAAAGGAGATGGATTAGTACTATGGCTCTAACAATAAAGGGTAAAACAAAATGGAAGGTGAAGAATCGTGTTAAAGTTGCATTATCAACAGCAAACCCTCCTCAAACTCATTGAACTAAATCTGTACCCAAGTAAGGAATTGCTGAGAGCAAATTTGTAATAACGGTAGCTCCTCAAAAGGATATTTGTCCTCAAGGGAGGACATAACCTATAAAAGCTGTAGCTATTACGAGGAATAGAATAAGTACACCGGTTATTCAAGTATGAATATAGTTATAGGAACCATAATATATACCTCGTCCTACATGAAGATAAAGACAAATAAAGAAAAAGGATGCTCCATTAGCGTGGAGAGTCCGTAGGAATCATCCATAATTTACATCTCGGCAAATATGAGCTACTCTAGAGAAGGCTAATTCAATATGGGCGGTATAGTGTATGGCAAGGAAAAGACCTGTAATAATTTGGATTATAAGGCAAAGGCCTAGTAGTGAACCAAAATTCCATCAGGCAGAGATATTAGAGGGTGCAGGCAGATCAATTAAAGCGTTATTAGCAATTTTAAAGAGAGGGTGATTTAAGCGTATAGGTTTATTCATTAGTATTTTTGGCGCAGAGGTCCTAAGTAAATATTAGTAATTTTAACAATAGCAATTAAGGTGAGAAAAAGGTAGGAGGCAAGTATGATAGTAATAATATTTGTGGGGATATTATAGAGTTTAGTTAATAAGTAGTTGGATTCATTATAAAAAAAATTAGTTGAGGTTAATATATATATATCAGCTGAGGATGATCTTGGGTTGAATATAGGGATATTAATAAATGAATTTATTATAAAAATTAAGGCAGTAAGGAGGATAATTAAAAGGATAGGTTGAATTAATGATGAGAATATTTCATTGGAAGCAAGTCTTGTAATATAAATAAATAAAACTAATATTCCTCCTAGGAAAACTAAGAATAAGATATAGGAAAATCAAAAGGTTTGTGTTAAGGTTCTTAAAGATAAACAAATTAGTAGTGTTTGAATTAGGATTGTGAGAGTTATTGATAAAGGGTGATTAATTAATAGGAGTAGAATCGCAATAAAGAGACTTGGGATTAAGGATAGATGCAGCAGAGAGTAGTTTAATTTAAAAACGTTAATTTTGGGGATTAATAATGGGATATTTAATTTCCTTTCTGAGTTTTGAAAGATTATTCTTAATTTTGGATTACAAGACCAAGGTTTTTATTAAACTATCAAAACTATAATGGTAATAACTTTTAATGTTGTATTAATGTTTTTAATTATAATAGGGGGTGTAAGAGTGTTTTGTTCTAAACGTAAACATTTATTGGCAACTTTATTAAGATTAGAATTTATTGTATTAAGATTATTTTTGATTTTATTTATTATATTAAATTTATTTGAATGTGAATTATATTTTAGAATAGTTTTTTTAACTTTTTCAGTGTGTGAAGGAGCATTGGGATTGGCAATTTTAGTTTCGATAATTCGGACTCATGGAAATGATTTTTTTCAGACATTTAGTGTATTGCAATGTTAAAATATTTAATTATGTTATTATTTTTGATCCCTTTATGTTTTTTTCCATGAGGATGGTGGATGGTTCAAAGTCTTATATTTATAATTACATTTTTTTTTTTTTGAGGATGCAATTTAACAGGGAATTTTGGGGGGTTGAGATACATTTTTGGATACGATATTTTGTCTTTTGGATTGATTTTATTAAGTTTATGAATTTGTTCCTTGATAATAACAGCTAGAGGCTCTGTTTACCGTTATGAATTTTATAATTATTTATTTTCGTTTATGGTGGTGTTTTTATTAGTAATATTATATTGTACATTTAGAAGTTTAACACTATTCTCTTTTTATCTATTTTTTGAAGGGAGATTAATCCCTACGTTATTATTAATCCTGGGTTGGGGATATCAGCCTGAACGGTTACAAGCAGGTATTTACTTATTATTTTATACATTATTAGCATCATTACCCTTATTAGTAGGTTTATTTAATGTTTACAAAATTGAAGGTAGTTTAAGTATTTTAACATTTAAAGGGGACTTAAGAAGAGTTTTATTGTATTTAAGCTTAATTTTGGCGTTTTTAGTAAAAATGCCAATATTCTTGGTCCATCTTTGATTACCAAAGGCTCATGTAGAGGCACCAGTTTCTGGATCAATAATTTTGGCTGGAGTTTTATTGAAAATAGGGGGTTATGGATTATTACGTGTAAATGCTATATTAATAAGTTTAGGTTTAAAGTATAATTATATATGAGTAGGGGTGAGATTAGTAGGTGGTGTATTAGTTAGTTTAATTTGTTTACGACAAACGGATTTAAAGGCTTTAATTGCCTATTCATCAGTAGCACATATAGGGGTAGTATTAGGTGGGATTATAACACTTAGATTTTGAGGGTTTAGTGGGGCTTATACTTTAATATTAGCTCACGGATTATGTTCTTCAGGATTATTTTGTTTGGCAAATATTTGTTATGAGCGATTGGGGAGACGTAGATTATTAGTTAATAAGGGTTTAATAAATTTTATACCTTCTATGGCATTATGATGGTTTTTGTTAAGATCATCTAATATAGCAGCACCCCCTTCTTTAAATTTAGTAGGTGAAATTAATTTGTTGAATTGTTTAGTAGGTTGATCTTGAGTAAGAATGGGAATATTAATATTAATATCTTTTCTTGCAGCTGGATATAGTTTATATTTATACTCTTATAGTCAACATGGGGAAATTTATTCAGGGATTTATTCTTGTGTTTCGGGTGTCATTCGAGAACATATATTATTGTTGATACATTGGTTACCTTTGAATATTTTAGTATTAAGGGGGGATTTATTTGTTTTATGACTTTGTTTGAGTAGTTTATAAGAAAATATTGATTTGTGGGATCAGTGATGTAAAAGATTACCTCAGATTATAATAAGATTGTTATCAATTTGTATACTTGGTTGTTTTTTTTTGTTAATTATGAGTGTGACTACTTTATTAATAGGTTTATATTTTATTATAAAAAGTTTAGTAATTTTTTTGGAGTGAGAGGTTTTTCATATTAATTCTTGTCCTGTTGTTATAACTTTTTTATTTGACTGAATATCTTTATTATTTATATCATTTGTAATATTTATTTCATCTTTAGTAATTTATTATAGAGAAGAGTATATAAAGGGGGATTACACAATTAATCGTTTTATTATTTTGGTATTAATATTCGTTTTGTCTATAATATTTTTAATTATTAGTCCTAATTTAATTAGAATTCTATTAGGTTGGGATGGATTAGGGTTAGTTTCGTATTGTTTAGTAATTTATTATCAGAATGTAAAATCTTATAATGCTGGAATATTAACGGCGCTATCTAATCGAATTGGAGATGTAGCATTATTGATAGCAATTGCATGAATATTGAATTTTGGTGGGTGGAATTATATCTATTATGTGGATATTGGTAATTCTGAAGTAATTTTAATTGGTAGATTAGTAGTATTAGCCGCAATAACTAAAAGAGCTCAAATTCCTTTTTCATCATGGTTGCCAGCTGCTATGGCAGCACCTACCCCTGTATCAGCTTTGGTACATTCTTCAACTTTAGTGACAGCAGGAGTTTATCTATTGATTCGTTTTAATAATTTATTTGTTTCTACAGAGGTAAGTAAGTTATTATTGTTGTTAGGGGGGTTAACAATATTTATGGCGGGAGTAGGAGCTAATTTTGAATTTGATTTAAAAAGGATTATTGCATTATCAACATTAAGACAATTGGGGTTAATAATAAGAATTTTAGCAATGGGATACCCTGAGCTGGCATTTTTTCATCTTTTAACCCATGCTTTGTTTAAGGCGTTGTTATTTATATGTGCTGGAGCTGTAATTCATGGGATGAAAAATTCTCAGGATATTCGATTCATAGGAGAATTAGTTAATCATATACCTTTAACTACTGTATGTTTTAATGTTTCTAATTTAGCATTATGCGGGATACCTTTTTTAGCCGGGTTTTATTCTAAGGATTTAATTTTAGAGGTGGTGCTAATATCTTCAATGAATACAATAAGTTTTTTTCTCTATTTTTTTTCTACAGGGTTGACTGTTTGTTATTCTTTACGATTAAGATACTATACAATAACGGGGGATTTTAACTTTTCTGGATTTTATTTTTTGGAGGATGAATGAGGTATGTTAAAGGGTATATTAGGTCTAATAATGATGGCTGTTGTAGGTGGATGTATATTAAGTTGGGTTTTATTTTCTTGTGTTGAGACAATTTGTTTACCAATAAGATTAAAATTGTTAACATTGATTGTTAGAGGAGTAGGGGGGTTAGTAGGTTATGAGATTAGTAAAATTGGTCTAAGATATCAGTTGGGAGTGGAAAATTATAACAAGGAATTTTTGGGGTCTATATGGTTTATACCTTATTTAAGAACATATATATTGGTAAGTAACCCGTTAAGAGTAGGATACAGCATAGTAAAGGTATTTGATCAAGGATGGAGAGAAGAACTAGGAGGTCAAGGGGGGTATAAACAATTTAAGTATCATTCGCAGGTAATTCAATGATGACAGAATAACAATTTAAAGATTTATTTATTAAGATTTATTATTTGAGTTGTAGTTTTAGTAATAGTAATACTTTACTTAAGTAGCTTATTAGAGCATAACATTGAAGCTGTTAAGGGGGTAGAATTACTCTTAAGTATTTACAAATATTTAAATATTATTTATACAATGAAAATGTATCGTTTTGTTTAAACTATATAAATAGAAATGTTAACGGAGTTAAACCGTTAAAATGAAAAGTTAGCAGCTTTAATTTGATTGTCACATTTCTTTAATTGGAAATAATTTTCAATAATATTATTAACAGTAATATACCTCTATTTTGGTTTCAATTAAGTTTAAAATAAGGGTGTTAACACCTAAGATCAGGTCGAAACTGAATGCAATTAATCGCTTCTTATTTAAGGTTAACTATTATATATATAGTACTTTTTGAGTGCAATTCAAATGTTATTATTAACTATAACCCTGAGGGATTATGTTGCTCACTCAAGTGCTCCTTGATTTCACTCATGAAATAATCCGATAAGTAAAATTAATAGAAAGAATAGTGTTACTATTGTTCAGGATATAATACTTGATCAATTATTAATGATAATAATGGGTAGGAGGAGAGCAATTTCTACATCGAAAATTAAGAAAATGACAGCAATAAGGAAAAATCGTAGTGAGAAAGGTAGACGTGCTGAGCTTTTAGGATCAAATCCACATTCAAAAGGAGAATTTTTTTCACGGTCATTAATTATTTTTTTTGATAGTAAGGTGGCTAGGAGTATAATGATTACCGTAATAGTGATGGTAATAATTGCAGTGATTAGTATTAATAAGATTATTTATTTTGATTTAATCAAACTCTTTGATTGGAAGTCAAATGTACTATTATACTAAATAAATTTATCTTCCTCATCAGTAGATAGAAATATAAAGGAATAATCAAACTACATCAACGAAATGTCAGTATCAAGCGGCAGCTTCAAACCCGAAGTGATGTGTAGGGGAGAAGTGATTTATTAGATGTCGTATTAAGCAAATTGCAAGAAATGTTGTTCCAATAATTACATGAAGGCCATGGAACCCTGTAGCCATAAAGAAGGTTGAACCATAAGATGCATCAGCAATAGAAAAAGGAGCTTCAATATATTCATAGGCTTGGAGAATTGTAAAGTAGATTCCTAAGGTAATGGTGAAAAATAGTCTTTGAGTAGTTTGTGAATAGTTACTTTCTAATAGACTATGATGAGCTCAAGTAACAGTTACTCCAGAAGCTAGAAGGATGGCAGTATTTAATAATGGAATTTGGAGGGGATTAAAGGGTTGAATACCTGAAGGGGGCCATATAGTACCTAGCTCAATTGCTGGTGCTAAACTTCTATGGAAAAAGGCTCAAAAGAAGGAAATGAAGAAAAATACTTCTGAAATGATAAATAAAATTATTCCTCATCGTAACCCATTATTCACAGATAAGGTATGTAGGCCTTGATAAGTTCCTTCACGAGTGATATCTCGTCATCATTGAATTATGGTTAAGACTGTAATTATTATTCCTAGTAAGAGGAGATGAATATTAAATTGATGAAATCATTTTACAAGTCCAGCAGCAGTTACTAAGGCACCAATAGCTCCTGTTAAAGGTCATGGTCTAGGGTTTACAAGATGGAAAGGGTGGCTGAGATGATAGTTGATAGATGTTGACATTATTAAACTTCTCTTGCGTATAAGGTTATAAGGATAGCAAATACATAGGCTTGAATTATTGCTACAGCTAATTCTAATAGGAGGAGAGCCATTTGGCCAATAATAAGGAATCTTGTTGAAGATAATGAAAGTATAGATCCAGTATTTCCTAATAAGGTTAATAGGAGGTGACCTGCAATTATATTTGCTGCTAATCGTACAGCTAAAGTTCCCGGCCGGATAATATTTCTAGTTGTTTCAATAATAACTATAAATGGTATTAATATAGGAGGAGTTCCTTGAGGTACAAGATGGGCTAATATATGTTGTGTATAATTTAATCAGCCATAAATTATAAGGCTGAGTCAAAGAGGTAAAGCTAAGGCTAAAGTTATAGAAAGGTGACTTGAACTAGTAAAAATATATGGAAATAGTCCTAGGAAGTTATTAAAAAGGATTGTAGAGAATAATGACACAAAAATTAAAGTTCCACCTAGATTTTTAGAAGGCCCGATTAATAATTTAAATTCTTTGTGTAAAGAGGTAAGAATTTTGTATCAGATTAAGGAGAATCGTGAAGGGATTAACCAAAATATAGCAGGAAGGAAAAGGATCCCAATAAAAGTACTGATTCAATTTAACGGTAAGTTTATAATATTAGTTGAAGGATCAAAAACAGAGAAAAGACTAGTTATCATTTTCAGGGTCGGTGTTTATTTACGTTAAGGTTTTTAATTTCTTCAGAAGGATCATTTAAATGGTAAAATAAGAAGTAGTTATGAAGGAAGTTTAAAATAAGTGCTAGAGCGAATAGAATAAATAGAAATAATCATCATAGAGGACTTATTTGAGGGATTAAAGAATATTAATATACATTAATAATGTTAGTATGACATACTAAAGTTATAATTTAACTAATTCCTTCACTAGAAGTAGGTGTTATTTACTATATAATGATTTAAGAGATCATTGCTTACTTTCAGCCATCTAGTGATGAATTTATATTGTTATATAGTCATTTAATAAATGTTTTTGTATTAACTCTTTCAATTACAATTGGTATAAATCTATGATTAGCTCCACAAATTTCTGAACATTGCCCGTAATAGATTCCAGGTCGATTTATAAGGAATCTTGTTTGATTAAGTCGACCTGGAGTTGCATCAGCTTTAACGCCTAGAGCTGGGACTGTTCAAGAATGAAGAACATCTGCAGCAGTAATAAGTATACGAATTTGAACAAGTATGGGAAGAACAGTTCGGTTATCTACATCAAGTAGTCGAAATCTATTATTGTTTATTTCATTAGAAGGGATTATATAGGTATCAAATTCATAAGGGGTAATTAGGTCACTATATTCATAACTTCAGTATCATTGATGACCAATAGTTTTTACTGTAATAATTGGATCTAAGGATTCATCTAGTATATAAAGAAGTCGTAGGGATGGAAGAGCAATAAAAAAAAGGGTGATAGCAGGAAAGATTGTTCAGATAATTTCAATTGTTTGGCCTTGAAGAAGAAAGCGATTAATAAATGGATTATAGAGTAAAGATGTTATAATATAGGCGACTAGGACAGTAATCATTAAAAGAATTATTAAGGCGTGATCATGGAAGAAAGTTAATTGTTCTATTATAGGTGAGGCGCTATTTTGTAGATTTAAATTAGATCATGTTGGCATTATTCTAACAAAAGATTGTCTTTATATATAGAGCTTAAATCTATCGCACTATTCTGCCATATTAGAATTCGGAAAGGAGAGGAAGTTCTGAATATCTGTGTTCAGCAGGGGGTAAATTTTGGTATCATTCTAATGAACTAGTAACATTTATAGTGGCTAGAACAGTTCGATTTGAAATTATACTTTCTCAGATAATTAGGATTAGTATAATGATTCCAATGAAAGAAATAGTTGAACCTAAACTAGAAAGAATATTTCAAGAGGTAAAAGCATCTGGATAGTCAGAATAGCGTCGGGGTATACCAGCTAACCCTAAAAAGTGTTGAGGAAAGAAGGTAAGATTTACTCCTACAAATATTACTATAAATTGAATTTTTAATCAATGAGGGTTTAAAGTTAAACCTGTAAATAAAGGGTATCATTGGATAAACCCGGCCATAATTGCAAAGACGGCACCCATAGATAAAACGTAATGGAAGTGGGCTACTACATAATAAGTATCATGTAGGATAATATCAATGGATGAATTAGCAAGGACAACTCCAGTTAAACCTCCAATTGTAAAAAGGAAGACAAATCCCAGAGATCAAAGAAGGGATGGACTATAAGTAAGTTGAACTCCATGAAGTGTAGCGAGTCAGCTAAAGATTTTAATTCCTGTAGGGACGGCAATGATTATAGTAGCTGATGTAAAGTATGCACGTGTGTCAACATCTATACCTACTGTAAATATATGATGAGCTCACACTACGAATCCTAAAAGTCCAATAGCTAGTATTGCATAGATTATACCTAGATTACCAAATGCTTCCTTTTTTCCTCTTTCTTGACTAATAATATGAGAAATTATACCAAACCCTGGAAGGATTAGAATATAAACTTCAGGGTGACCAAAAAATCAAAATAGGTGTTGATAAAGAATTGGGTCACCCCCTCCTGCAGGATCAAAGAATGATGTATTGAGGTTTCGATCAGTTAATAGTATTGTAATAGCCCCTGCTAATACTGGTAAAGAGAGAAGGAGGAGAAGAGCTGTAATGGCTACTGCTCAAACAAATAAAGGTGTTTGATCAAGGGATATACCGGGTGCTCGTATATTAATAGTTGTGGTGATAAAATTAACGGCACCTAGAATAGAAGAAATCCCAGCAAGATGGAGGGAGAAAATTGCTAGATCAACAGAAGCACCTCCATGAGCAATATTCGCAGAGAGGGGGGGGTAAACAGTTCAACCTGTACCGGCACCGCTATCCACTATGCTTCTAGCAAGAAGGAGGGTAAGAGAGGGAGGTAATAATCAGAATCTTATATTATTTATACGAGGAAAGGCTATATCTGGGGCACCTAATATTAAAGGCACTAATCAATTTCCGAATCCTCCAATTATGATTGGTATAACTATAAAAAAGATTATTACAAATGCATGAGCTGTAACAATAACATTATAAATTTGATCATCTCCAATTAGGTAGCCAGGATTACCTAATTCAGCACGGATTAATATACTTAATGAGGTTCCAACTATTCCTGCCCATGCACCAAAAATGAAGTATAAAGTTCCAATATCTTTATGATTAGTAGAGAAGAGTCATTGTTGCGGTAGAATGGCTGAGGCTTAGGCGATAAATTGTAAATTTATTTAGGAGAGGAATTTCTCTTCTACCAAGGGCTTTATAGTCAATAATGATGTTAGACTGCAATTCTAAAGGTATGAATATTTCATTTAAGCTTAAGATTTAAAAAAATAATTTTATTTATAGCTTTGAAGGCTATTAGTTTAGTTAACTTAAAATCTTTAAAGGCATATTTGTATTAGGTTATAAGTATTATATATATTTTGGTGTATGAAGCACAGGAACTTTTGATGTTTTAGGAAACAGTTTAAATCTGTGAAATATAATTAGTATTAATTAAATATAATTGGAGGATGATTACACTTGCGGCACAGATAGAAGGATAATTTTAGGACCAAGATACTTGGGAACCTGAAGAGCATAAGAGAGATAGTTGGAACTGGCAGCTGAAGCTGTAGCCCTAGAAGGGCTTCTTTTACTTTCGTTACCAGATGCAGTAGTAGGGGACCAGTCATTAAAGCTATAGCAGGCTTTACACTTGCGGCACAGATAGAAGGATAATTTTAGGACAAGATACTTGGGAACCTGAAGAGCATAAGAGAGATAGTTGGAACTGGCAGCTGAAGCTGTAGCCCTAGAAGGGCTTCTTTTACTTTCGTTACCAGATGCAGTAGTAGGGGACCAGTCATTAAAGCTATAGCAGGCTTTACACTTGCGGCACAGATAGAAGGATAATTTTAGGACCAAGATACTTGGGAACCTGAAGAGCATAAGAGAGATAGTTGGAACTGGCAGCTGAAGCTGTAGCCCTAGAAGGGCTTCTTTTACTTTCGTTACCAGATGCAGTAGTAGGGGACCAGTCATTAAAGCTATAGCAGGCTTTACACTTGCGGCACAGATAGAAGGATAATTTTAGGACCAAGATACTTGGGAACCTGAAGAGCATAAGAGAGATAGTTGGAACTGGCAGCTGAAGCTGTAGCCCTAGAAGGGCTTCTTTTACTTTCGTTACCAGATGCAGTAGTAGAGGACCAGTCATTAAAGCTATAGCAGGCTTTACACTTGCGGCACAGATAGAAGGATAATTTTAGGACCAAGATACTTGGGAACCTGAAGAGCATAAGAGAGATAGTTGGAACTGGCAGCTTCAGCTGCAGCCCTAGAAGGGCTTCTTTTACTTTCGTTACTAGATGCAGTAGTAGAGGACCAGTCATTAAAGCTATAGCAGGCTTTACACTTGCGGCACAGATAGAAGGATAATTTTAGGACCAAGATACTTGGGAACCTGAAGAGCATAAGAGAGATAGTTGGAACTGGCAGCTGAAGCTGTAGCCCTAGAAGGGCTTCTTTTACTTTCGTTACCAGATGCAGTAGTAGGGGACCAGTCATTAAAGCTATAGCAGGCTTTACACTTGCGGCACAGATAGAAGGATAATTTTAGGACCAAGATACTTGGGAACCTGAAGAGCATAAGAGAGATAGTTGGAACTGGCAGCTGAAGCTGTAGCCCTAGAAGGGCTTCTTTTACTTCCGTTACCAGATGCAGTAGTAGGGGGGGGACCAGTCATTAAAGCTATAGCAGGCTTTACACTTGCGGCACAGATAGAAGGATAATTTTAGGACCAAGATACTTGGGAACCTGAAGAGCATAAGAGAGATAGTTGGAACTGGCAGCAGAAGCTGTAGCCCTAGAAGGGCTTCTTTTACTTTCGTTACCAGATGCAGTAGTAGAGGACCAGTCATTAAAGCTATAGCAGGCTTTACACTTGCGGCACAGATAGAAGGATAATTTTAGGACCAAGATACTTGGGAACCTGAAGAGCATAAGAGAGATAGTTGGAACTGGCAGCTTCAGCTGCAGCCCTAGAAGGGCTTCTTTTACTTTCGTTACTAGATGCAGTAGTAGAGGACCAGTCATTAAAGCTATAGCAGGCTTTACTTGCGGCACAGATAGAAGGATAATTTTAGGACCAAGATACTTGGGAACCTGAAGAGCATAAGAGAGATAGTTGGAACTGGCAGCTGAAGCTGTAGCCCTAGAAGGGCTTCTTTTACTTTCGTTACCAGATGCAGTAGTAGAGGACCAGTAATTTGGCCTGTTAGCATAATTTTACTTGTAGTTAAAATTTTATTGAGTTTTCATCAAATAAAAGTACGGTTAGAAATAAATATTAAGGCTTCCTGGGGAAAAAGCAAAAATTTTTATTTTAATCAGTAATTTTTTAAAATTTTTAAGTGTAAGTAAGAATTAATGCGGGTTTATAAAAGTTTGAGGGGGGGTTATCGGGAGAAAAGATGAATTTTATGGGTTTTTAATATTTCAATTAGCATATAAAAAGATTCGGGTTTATAATGAAGTTATAGATGTTTTTGTTAATAAAAGTTTGTTGTTAGATGATGGAAAATTAGACTATAAGGGTACAGAGAAGACATTCTATATTAATACATTTGTTTAAAGTTTAAAGTGATCCCAAGATTTAAGATAAGAATAATGAAAAATAATCTTTTTTTAGTAATTTGAGGGGGGGTTATTTTTAATTTAGGATTAGTGGGATAATAAATAGAAATTGATTTTTGAAAAGTGGAAAATGGGGATAAGGTGGGGTTTTTGAATTTAGTTATAAAATGGATTAGAATTATAGATACTTCTAGAAAGGGACTCTCGGACTCAAATAATAGGATATGTAGAAATTATAATGAAAAAAAAGTCGTAAATGACCTTTTGGGGGGCTTTTTTTTCATTTTTTGTATAAATAAAATCTATTAATTATATATACATGCTTGTATAATATAATAACTTACTAATCCAGAAAGGGGTTTAGGAATTAAAAGCTTATAAATATGCAGGAATACCGTATAACCTAGTATGCCTATAGGGGAAAGGCACAAAAGAGAATCTTACAGAGATTTATAGTAATTGTAAGAATTAATTATTTAAACATTACTATTATTATATATTTAATTTATATATTATAATAATGATAATTATAAGTTATAAGGTTTAGGAGATTAAATATAAATTTCATTTATCATTATCTATTTAGTTTTAGTTAAAAGAATAAAGCTTATTTAAGAGATAAGTATTTATTATATTAAGTTAAATGTAGATCAAGAGGGAATTAATCAGTATAAAAAAAAAAAAAAAAAATTTACTTCTTACTAAATAAAAAGATTTTTTATCGTTACTAAAATTAAGAAGACATTTTAGTTAATAATATTTTTATTGGATTTTTTATCTTTTTACATGCGCCGTTGAGACGCACGGGCTAATTAAGGAAGGAAATTAAACATTAATTAATTTTTTGTGGAAGTTTGCTTAAATATCTAGCTAATATTAAGTCAAGTTAAATTACGTTACTGGGGATGTAAATTTACTTGATTTTTCAAGCTAATTAATTTATCTGGGGATATTTTAATGGTTTGTATTGATTAGCTAGAAGATACCTACGAACAGTTTTACTTTTAAGAGTTCCTAAGTATTAAAAGCATGTTATAATTAATGAGCTAACTGGAAGCCCTAAAGTGGATAAGCAGAATAGCACTAGTAATATAAGGGTTAAATGATTATTTGAATATGATTTATTATTTCATTTAGTATTATAAGGTAAAAATAAAAATGATGTAAAAGATAATCGCAGATAAAAAAATAATGTTAATAGAGTGGTAATTACCATAGTTGTTAATAAAAATAGTTGATTTGATTCCACTATAGTTTGAATTACTAATCATTTAGGGAGAAATCCTAGAAAGGGAGGTAATCCCCCTAATGATAGTAAAAGAAAGAATAAGCAAAACTTTAAGAGGTTGTTATTAGTGAGGGTTAAATTTAATTGATTTGTGTGGTAAGTGGATGATATTATAAAAATTGAAATTACTGAAATTCTTAAAAACGAATAAGTTATGAAATAAAATAATCAAATGCTATTACTTGATGATAAGGCTGCTAATATTCATCCAATGTGATTAATAGATGAATAAGCTATTAATTTTCGTAAAGATCTTTGATTTAAACCTCCTAGAGAACCGATAATAATAGAACTAATAATTACTAATGTTAAAAAGATATTGAGTGGTAAGGTGTATGATAGAAGTATTAATGGAGTAATTTTTTGTCATGTTATTAGTAGTAAACAATTAACTCAATTTAGTCCTTCTATTGTCCCTGGGAATCAGAAATGGAAAGGAGCTGCCCCTATTTTAAGGAGGAGGGTTGATCTAATAAGTATAGAATGTAGGTTGAATGAAATGGGGAGAGGTATATTTAAATACAAAAGGATTACGGAGAAAAGTAAGATAGCTGATGCAAGAGCTTGAACTAAGAAATATTTTAATGAAGCTTCAGTAGAAAATGTATTTTTAGAATTTGTTATTAAGGGAATAAATGAGAGTAAATTGATTTCTAATCCTATTCAAGCACCTAATCATGAATTTGAAGATAAGGCAATTAATGCCCCAAGAACAAGGGTAGTAAAAAAAAGGAATTTAGAGGGTGTGGGTAGCAATATAAAGAAGGATAATTCCTATAAATGGGGTATGAACCCACGAGCTTGTGGTTTAGCTTATCTTTATAATCATAATGAAGGTAACAATAGTTACATTATTTACTCTATCACTGTAATCCTTTATTCAGGCACTTCATT